TGTGTGCTGTAAGGAGGACATGGGCACTTATATATTTACCTTGGCTGAAGTGTTAATTTGAGTATTGAAAATAAGAAAAATTTAAATATCTATCTTGGGGAAAATGTGTTAAAAAGGGTTGTAGATATTTAAGGGGAAGAAGATGACGGGGGGGGGAAAAGTATATAGTAGTGCGAGGTACAGTGTATTTATGTCCTGCGACCATTGACTGTGATGCTCGTGCCTACCATTATGGTGATGCTCAAGATGCAGTTAAGTCCAGCTACAATACATGCTCCGGGTCAGGGCCTCAGACGGCCATAGCTGAGTCCAAGCATCCCCAAAAATAAAAAAATACCAAATGTATGACAGCACAGTTATGTGTGAGCATGGGCTGATTAGCCATTAGTCCATCGAGATGTCTTATTTAAGAGGAACGAGTGGGCGATTTTAGGTGAGATGGCCCTGAAGAAAGAACCAGATGTCTGATAAAGTTCATTAAATAGCTACCCCCACAGTTAATGGGCCCGGAGCGAGAAGAGGGATCCCTGCCAAGCGGGTTGCTGGTTTCACGCGGCATGGTGATCAAGCTCGTGATCTAGTGGACGGGATACGCATGTTGTCAAGGACGGATTTGACTTAAATGCGCTATGTACGATCAAGCATGACATGTACCATGTACTATCAATAGATTGAATGTACTGGCTTATATGCAAGGGGTAAATCACTTAATGTACTATATACATAATATGTCTATATTACATTAATATTATGTACCTGCCCGGTTGTGAAAGTGGAATAAATCTAATGTAATTCGTACATAAGCTGCTGAAAAATATTGTGTGGTCTTATACTGTGTTGTATCCGTCATGTGGCATGTTCTGGGTGGTTTTACGTGTTGCGTGCGATTGTCTGTTTCTGGTGTATTTTAACGGGTTTGAGTACTGAGCCAGTGTTGATTTTTTTAGTTTATCGTTGGATTTAATACTGAAAAGGTTCTTGGTGTTTGTGGAACTATATTGATAGTGGGTTTGCAGGGAATAGTTTAAGTAGAACTTCAGCTTTGGGTGTTGATAGTGGGGCTATAGCTTCTTCCTTGAGTCTTAGGGAGGTTTGTTATGCTCCTTTTCTGGTTTACAAGACCAGTGTATTTAATATACTACAAAGACTTGTCTTCATTTTAGGAGGTTATTTTCAATGGTGCTAGCTGTTGGTATTAGGATTAGGATTAGTAGGAAATATATGATAGATGCTAGTTGTCCGATGATGATATATGGGTGTTCGACTGGTTGCCCTCCAATTCATGTGAGCGTTAGTAAATCTGCTACTAGGATTCAGAATAGRCATTGGCTGATTGGTCGAAATATTATGCTTCGCTGTTTGGATGTATGGAGTAAGGGCATGAGAACTAGAATTAGGATGGATAGAACTAAAGCTAGTACTCCTCCTAGTTTATTGGGGATTGATCGTAGGATTGCGTATGCNAATAAGAAGTACCATTCTGGTTTGATGTGAGGGGGTGTGTTGAGTGGGTTTGCTGGGGTGTAATTGTCCGGGTCTCCGAGTAGGTCAGGGGTGAATAGTACTAATAGTGTTAGGGCCAGGATTAGTAGTAGGGCACCTAGAATRTCTTTGATGGTGTAGTANGGGTGGAATGGGATTTTGTCCATRTCTGATGAAACCCCTGTGGGGTTGTTGGATCCTGTTTCATGGAGGAATAGTAGGTGGACTATAGCGAGGGCTATGATGATAAATGGGAGGATAAAGTGGAAGGCGAAGAATCGAGTGAGGGTTGCTTTATCCACTGAGAAYCCTCCTCAGATTCATTCAACTAGGYTTGTGCCGATGTATGGGATTGCTGAGAGAAGGTTAGTGATAACTGTTGCTCCTCAGAAGGATATTTGTCCCCATGGCAGGACGTATCCTATGAATGCTGTGGCTATTGTTGCAAATAGAAGGAGAACTCCAATGTTTCATGTTTCTAGAAATATATAAGATCCGTAGTATAGGCCCCGTCCTACGTGCATGAAGAGGCAGATGAAGAATATTGATGCTCCGTTTGCGTGTATATATCGGATAATTCAGCCGTAGTTGACGTCTCGGCAGATGTGGGTGACGGAAGAGAATGCTGTAGCTGTGTCGGATGTGTAGTGCATTGCTAGGAATAGTCCTGTTAGAATTTGTAGTATTAGGCAAATACCTAGTAGAGAGCCAAAGTTTCATCATGATGAGATATTTGATGGAGCTGGGAGGTCAATGAATGCGTTGTTTACAATTTTTATTAGCGGGTGGGTTTTTCGAATGTTAGTCATTTGTGTTCTTGTAGTTGAATAACAACGATGGTTTTTCATATCATTAGTCGTGGTTAGATTCCATGTGAGAATAATGATAATGTATATTGTATTTATTTTAAGTGTTATTTTTGTGATTGGTTTTGTAGGGTTTTCTTCAAAACCTTCACCTATTTATGGGGGGTTGGGTTTAATTGTTAGTGGTGGGGTTGGTTGTGGTATTGTGTTGAATTTTGGTGGATCTTTTTTAGGGTTAATGGTTTTTTTAATTTATTTAGGGGGGATAATGGTAGTGTTTGGTTATACAACGGCTATGGCTACTGAACAGTACCCTGAAGTTTGAGTCTCTAATAAAGTTGTTTTAGGGGCTTTTGTCACTGGAATGTTGATGGAATTTTTGATAGTTTGATATGTGTTAAAAGATAAGGAGGTGACTATTGTGTTTGAGTTTAATGGGTTGGGGGATTGGGTAATTTATGATACAGGGGACTCTGGATTTTTCAGTGAAGAGGCCATGGGGATTGCAGCTCTGTATAGTTATGGTACTTGGCTAGTTATTGTGACTGGTTGATCTCTATTGATTGGTGTTGTAGTAATTATGGAGATTACTCGTGGAAACTAAGTAGGACAGTGCTGACAAGGATTGTAACTAGGAAAGAAAGAAAATATAGTTTGATTAGGCCTTTTTGGTTAGTAATTGTGGTAGCTATTTTTATTTGGGCTAGTGAAATGGATTTTGGTAAAACATTTTCTAATCAGATTAAGTCTAGTAGGGAGGATGCTGATTTTTGGCTTATTAATAGGCTTATGTAGGGGGTTAGGCGGTGTATAATTGTAGGGTAGTATCCTAGTAGGTTGGAAAATTTAAAAGTATTTGATGGGTAGTTAAATTTTAAGTTGTGAGTTATGTTGCTAATTTCTAGTGCTAGGATAAAGCCTAGGGCTGTAACTAGAAGGGCTGTTATTTTTAGATAAGGGGGTATGGTTATTTGGGGGATTGTTGTGGGGGGAATATGGTTGGAGATAATAAACCCTGCAAATAGGCTTCCGATTAATAGGCGTTTGATCGAGTTGATTAGGAGGGGGTTATTTTCGTTAATAATGACTAGGGCTGGAAATCGGGGTTGTCCTAGGAGTGCAAAGAAGATAATGCGAGTACTGTAGATGGCTGTAAAAGAGGTGGCAATTAATGTTATTAAGAGGGCTCAGGCGTTGGTATATGACGTGTTGGCGGATTCGATAATTAGGTCTTTGGAGTAGAACCCAGTGAGGAACGGCATTCCTGTAAGTGCAAGGCTGCCAACGATAAGGGCTGTTGTGGTAAATGGTATTGCTTTGAATAAGCCTCCTATTTTCCGGATATCCTGTTCGTCGTTTAGGTTGTGGATAATAGAGCCGGAGCATATAAATAGTATGGCTTTGAAGAAGGCGTGGGTACAGATGTGGAGAAATGCCAAGTAGGGCTGGTTGATGCCAATTGTTACTATTATAAGGCCTAGTTGGCTGGATGTGGAGAAGGCAATGATCTTTTTGATGTCATTTTGGGTGAGGGCGCATATAGCTGTGAATAGCGTGGTGATTGCCCCTAAGCATAGTATAGTGGATTGAATAAATTTGTTATTTTCTGTTAGGGGGTAGAAGCGGATTAGTAAGAAAATGCCCGCTACTACTATTGTGCTTGAGTGGAGTAGTGCTGAGACAGGAGTTGGGCCTTCTATCGCGGAGGGTAGTCATGGGTGTAGGCCGAATTGTGCGGATTTTCCGGTTGCGGCTAGTACTAAACCTATTAGGGGTAGGTTAGAGTTGTTTAGTTCGAGTGCAAAGATTTGTTGGAGGTCTCAGGTGTTGGAATTTACTAGAAATCATGCTATTGCTAGAATAAATCCGATGTCACCAATGCGGTTATATAGGATTGCTTGTAGGGCTGCTGTGTTTGCGTCTGTCCGTCCATATCATCACCCAATGAGCAGAAATGATATAATTCCGACTCCTTCTCAACCGATAAATAGTTGAAATAAATTGTTTGCAGTGACGAGAATTAGTATCGTGATGAGGAATAGGAGTAAATATTTGAAAAATTGGTTAATGTAAGGATCTGCGTGTATGTATCATATTGAGAATTCTATAATGGATCATGTGACGAATAGTGCTACGGGGATAAACATTATTGAGAAGTAGTCTATTTTGAAACTGAGTGATAGCTTGAGGGTCTGGATAGTTAGTCAGTGTCAGTTTGAGATAATCATTTCTTGTCCTGTGTGGATAAACATTATTGTAGGAATTATGCTGGTGATGAAGGCACATGAGATGGTTGTTTTTACATAGGGTGGGTATTTAGGAGATTTATAGGTATTGAAGCTCGTTATTATGATGGGTACGGTTAGTAGGAGTAGTGTTGTTAGTGTGAATGAGGAGAATATGTTTATTGCTTTTATTTGGAGTTGCACCAATTTTTTGGTTCCTAAGACCAACGGATAACTTCTATCCTTTAAAAGCTTGAAAAAGCCATGTTGTTAGACATGGGGCATAGAGTTAGCAGTTCTTGCATGCTTTTTCGGTAAATAAGAAGGTGGTGGCTTCTATTGTTAGATTCACAATCTAATGTTTTTTTTAAACTATATTTACAGTACAAGGGACCTAGGATGATTTTTGGATTTAGGGATAGAAGTAGTAGGGGTAGTATATGCAATGCTATGAGTGCGTTTTCTCGTGTGAAGGAAGGTAAGATGTTATTAATGTGATATGTATATTTTCCTCGCTGAGTTATGATAAGCATGTAAAGGGAATATAGAGCGGTGATTACTATGTTAAGTCCTATTAGGATGATTGTAATGTTGGATCATGAGAAGGTTGATATAACTACGAATAGCTCTCCAATTAGGTTGATTGTTGGGGGTAGAGCTAGGTTAGTTAGGCTTGCCAGGAGTCATCAGGTAGCTATTAGTGGGAGTAGAGTTTGTAGGCCACGGGCTAAGATTATTGTACGGCTGTGGATTCGTTCATAGTTAGAGTTGGCTAGACAGAAGAGTATGGAGGATGTGAGGCCATGGGCGATTATTAGGGCAGTGGCTCCTATGTAGCTTCAGGGTGTCTGAATGAGGATAGCTACAATAACAAGTGCCATGTGACTGACGGAAGAGTATGCAATGAGAGATTTGAGGTCTGTTTGGCGAAGGCAGATTGAGCTTGTCATGATCATGCCTCATAGTGACAGTATAATAAAGGGGTATGCTATAAAGTCAGTTACTGGATTTAAGAGTAGTGTAATTCGTAGCATGCCATATCCACCCAGTTTTAGTAGGATTGCTGCGAGGACCATAGATCCTGCAATGGGGGCTTCTACATGGGCTTTAGGTAATCATAGGTGGAGGCCATATAGGGGTATTTTTACTATGAAGGCTATTATGCATGCTAGCCATATGAAGATATTAGATCAGGAGTTGGGTATTGGTTGGACTCAGTATTGGAGAATTAGAAAGTTTAGAGAACCTGTTATATTTTGAATGTGGATTAGTGCAACTAGTAAGGGAAGGGATCCTGCTAGTGTGTAGAATAAAAAATAGAGGCCCGCATTTAGGCGTTCTGTTTGGTTTCCTCATCGGGTAATAATAATGAGTGTTGGGACGAGTGTTGCTTCAAATAGGATGTAGAAGAAGATTAGTTCTGTGGCAGTAAATGTTATGATTAGAAATAGTTGTAGTAGAATTAGCATGGTGATAAATAGTTTTTTTCGGGTTAAACTCTCTTTTGATAGGTGGTGTTGGCTGGCTATTAGCATCAAGGGAAGGAGTCATATAGTCAGAATTAGTAATGGTGCAGATAGGGCGTCGGAGAAGAAAATTAGTGAGAAGTTAAGGCTGTTGTCGATGAATTGATTTATGAGGAGTAAGCTTGTGAGGCTGATAAGTAGGCTATACATTGTAGAGTTAATTCAGATTATGTTGCCTTTTGACAGTCATGTCAGGGGTATGAGTATAATTGTGGGGATAATATATTTTAGCATTGTAGTAGGTTGAGATTTTGTACGTAGTCAGTACCGTACGTGTTTGATACTATTACCAGTAGGGATAGGCCTAATGCTGCCTCACAGGCTGCAAAGACTAGCAGGATAATGGGTATTATGCTAGCCAGGGTGAAGTGTGAGTTTAGGATTGTTAGGGTAGCTATGACAAATAAGGATAGTATCATTCCTTCTAGGCATAGGAGAGATGATATTAGGTGAGACCGATATATTAATAATCCTACAAGAGATACTATGAATGCTGTTATAATATTTATGTATACAAGAGACATTTGGTAATTATGAGCTTAATCACAATCTAATGAGTCGAAATCATTTATTTTATTTTAAACTAAATACCATATTCGGTCCATTCTAATCCTTTTTGAGTTCATTCGTAGGCTAGGCTAGCGGCCAGTAGTAAAATCAGGAGGAGAGCCATAGTGAGTATTGTGCTTAAGTTAGTAGTTTGTGAGGCTCATGGCAGGGGCAGGAGTAATGCGATTTCTAGGTCGAATAGGAGAAACGTAATGGCCACTAGAAAAAATTTTATTGAGAAAGGAAGGCGGGCAGATCCTATGGGGTCAAATCCACATTCGTATGGGCTTGTTTTTTCTGAATAGGTGTTTAGTTGAGGGAGTCAGAATGCGATAGTAACAAGCAGGGTGGCTAGTGAAAAATTAGTTAAGAGAGCTAGTATGAGGTTTATTATTCTTTTTCGGGTTGAACCGAAACTAACTGATTGGAAGTCAGTTGTACTAGTTAATACTAAAAGAATATGAGCCTCATCAGTAGATAGAAACGTAAAGGAAAAGTCATACTACGTCTACAAAGTGTCAATATCAGGCAGCTGCTTCAAAGCCGAAATGGTGATTGGAGGTAAAGTGGAATTTTAGTTGACGAAAGAAACAAACAATCAGGAATGTGGATCCAATGATGACATGGAGGCCGTGGAAGCCTGTGGCTACGAAAAAGGTCGAGCCGTAAACTCCATCTGAAATAGTGAAGGGTGCTTCATAGTATTCTGAGGCTTGTAGTAGTGTAAAATATACGCCTAGTGAAATGGTGATAAATAGGGCTTGTAATATGTGATTACGGTTACCTTCTATAAGACTATGATGGGCTCAGGTAATGGAAACCCCTGAAGCTAGAAGGACTGAGGTGTTGAGTAATGGGACTTCTAGGGGGTTGAGTGGGTGGATACCTGTTGGAGGTCAGCAGCCACCCAGTTCGGGTGTAGGGGCAAGGCTTGAGTGATAAAATGCTCAGAAAAACCCTGTAAAAAATAGGACTTCGGAAATAATGAATAAGATCATTCCATAGCGGAGGCCTTTTTGGACGGTTGGGGTGTGGTGCCCTTGAAAGGTACTTTCTCGGACAATGTCCCGTCATCATTGATATATTGTGAGGATATTTGTTGTCAGGCCCAGTATTAGTAGGGTTGCTGAGTGAAAATGGAATCATATGGTTAGGCCTGATGTTATTAAGAGGGCAGATAATGCTCCTGTGAGGGGTCAAGGGCTTGGATTAACTATGTGGTAAGCATGGGTTTGGTGTGTCATTATGTGTTGTCGTGCAAGTATAAACTAACTAATAAGGTGAATACGTAAGCTTGAATTATGGCTACTGCGAATTCGAGAATTGTTAGTAGGACCAAGATGATAAATGTAATGAGGGCTATTGTGGTACTAATGCTTATTAGTGCGAGTGTGGCTCCTCCGATCAAGTGGATTAATAGGTGTCCTGCCGTAATGTTGGCTGTTAGTCGTACGGCGAGGGCTATTGGCTGAATAAAAAGGCTGATAGTTTCGATAATTACTAATATTGGGATCAGTGGGGTAGGTGTTCCTTGTGGTAGAAAGTGAGCAAGTGATGATTTGGTTTTATTACGAAAGCCCGTAATTACAGCCCCTGCTCATAGAGGGATGGCTATGCCTAAGTTTATTGATAGTTGTGTAGTTGGTGTGAATGAGTGGGGTAGTAGACCTAGTAGGTTTGTTGATCCAATAAATAAAATTAGAGATATTAACATTAGTGTTCATGTCTGTCCTTTAGGGTTGTGGATATTTATTATTTGTTTGGTTACAAGTTGAAGGGCTCATTGTTGGAGGGAGACAAGACGGTTGCTTACTAGTCGGTTTGATGTTGGGAATAACAAACTAGGGAATAGGACGATTAGAGTGACAAGGGGGAGGCCTAGTACTATAGGGGTAATGAAAGAGGCAAATAGATTTTCGTTCATTCTTTTTCTCAGGGGGTGTTTTGTTTAGGTGTTTCTGTTGATGTTAGTTTTGGGCTGTAGTGAAAGTTGTGTTTCGAGATTTTTAGTTGGAAAATAATGAAAAGGACTAGGAATATTGATAGAATTATAGTAAGTCATGTTGACGTATCTAGTTGAGGCATGCCATCAAGGAGAGTTTATGCTCTCAGTCTTTAACTTAAAAGGTTAATGCTACTATAGCTTCTTGATGATTTTATAGTATTGATGCAGACCATTTTTCGAAATATTTTAGGGGAACTAGCTCAAGAACAATTGGTATAAAGCTGTGATTTGACCCACAGATTTCTGAGCATTGGCCGTAATATAAGCCTGGTCGGGTTGACATGAGGGTTGTTTGGTTTAGGCGGCCCGGAATTGCATCTGTTTTTAGTCCCAGGGAGGGCACGGCTCATGAGTGAAGTACGTCTTCGGAGGAGATTAATATTCGAATTGTTGTTTCTATTGGTAATACAACTCGGTTGTCTACTTCTAATAGTCGTAATTCACCTGGCTTTAGTTCTGATGTAGGGATTATGTAGGAGTCAAAGCTTAGGTCTTCATAGTCTGTATATTCATAGCTTCAGTATCATTGATGCCCCATAGTTTTTACTGTGAGGGATGGGTTGTTGATCTCATCTATTATGTATAAAATTCGTAGAGACGGAAGGGCAATCAGAATCAGGATAATGGCTGGGAGGATAGTTCAAATTGTTTCTACTTCTTGTGCATCTATTGTGCTAGTATGGGTTAATTTTGTTGTTAATATCAGTGAAATAATATAAAGTACTAGAGAGCTGATTAAGAATACGATTATAAGTGTATGATCATGAAAATGTAGCAATTCTTCTATAATAGGTGATGTTGCGTCTTGAAACCCTAATTGTATGGGATATGCCATACGAGATGTACGGGATTTTCACCTGTAATTTAATCTTGACAAGATTATGTAATGTTTTACTAACATCTCATTAATTGAGAAAGACATGATGGTTATGGTGTTGGCTTGAAACCAATAATAGGGGGTTCGATTCCTTCCTTTCTTATTTTAGGTTGATATATGTGGGTTCTTCAAATGTGTGATATGGTGGGGGGCATCCATTTAGTCACTCCAGGTTTGTTGTGGTTAGATCTACAGTCAGGACTTCTCGTTTGGACGCAAATGCTTCTCAGATGATGAAAATTATTAGTATTACTGCTGTTAGTGAAATAAATGAGCCTATGGATGAAATGGTGTTTCATATTGTGTATGCGTCTGGGTAATCAGAGTACCGTCGTGGCATGCCAGATAATCCTAGGAAGTGTTGTGGGAAAAAGGTTATGTTTACGCCCACAAATATAATTGCGAAATGAATTTTAGCTCATGTGTCATTGAGGGTATAGCCTGAGAATAGTGGGAATCAGTGGACGAATCCTCCTATAATAGCGAACACGGCTCCTATTGATAGAACATAGTGGAAGTGTGCGACTACATAATATGTGTCGTGAAGAACAATGTCGAGGGAAGAATTTGCTAATACAATTCCGGTTAGGCCCCCAACTGTAAAGAGAAAAATAAAGCCTAGGGCTCATATTAGGGCAGGAGACCATTTGATATTACCTCCATGGAGTGTAGCCAGTCAGCTGAACACTTTTACCCCGGTTGGAATGGCGATAATTATTGTAGCTGATGTGAAGTAGGCTCGTGTGTCAACATCTATTCCGACTGTGAATATATGATGGGCTCATACAATAAATCCCAGGAATCCAATTGACATTATAGCTCATACCATTCCCATGTACCCAAATGGTTCTTTTTTTCCTGAGTAATAAGTTACGATATGGGAGATTATTCCAAATCCAGGTAAAATAAGAATATATACCTCCGGATGTCCGAAGAATCAGAACAGATGTTGGTACAAGATCGGGTCCCCCCCTCCTGCTGGGTCGAAGAAGGTTGTGTTTAGATTTCGGTCTGTTAATAGTATTGTAATGCCAGCTGCTAGAACAGGGAGTGAGAGGAGTAGGAGTACGGCGGTGACCAGTACAGATCACACGAATAGAGGGGTTTGATATTGCGATATTGCGGGGGGTTTTATGTTGATAATTGTTGTAATGAAATTGATTGCACCCAGAATTGAGGATACACCTGCTAAGTGGAGGGAAAAAATGGTCAGGTCAACTGAGGCTCCTGCGTGAGCTAGGTTGCCTGCTAGAGGGGGGTATACAGTTCAGCCCGTTCCAGCTCCGGCTTCAACTATGGAAGATGCCAGGAGTAGTAGGAAGGAAGGAGGGAGAAGCCAAAAGCTTATATTATTTATTCGGGGAAATGCTATGTCAGGGGCACCGATTATTAGAGGAACTAGTCAGTTGCCAAACCCTCCGATTATGATTGGCATTACTATAAAGAAAATTATCACGAATGCGTGTGCGGTTACAATGACATTATAAATTTGATCATCTCCGAGTAGGGTTCCGGGCTGGCCTAGTTCAGCACGAATTAGTAAGCTCAGGGCGGTACCTACCATACCGGCTCAGGCACCGAATAGAAGGTATAAGGTGCCGATATCTTTATGGTTAGTTGAGAATAGTCAGCGGTTAATGAACATAGGTAAAATGGCCGAGTTAAGCATTAGACTGTAAATCTAAAGACAGAGGTTTAGTCCCTCTTTTTACCAGGCTCTGTGGTGTGTTAACATATTGAATTGCAAATTCAAAGAAGCAGCTTCAATTCTGCCGGGGCTTCTCCCGCCTTTTTTTTCTCGCGGCGGGAGAAGTAGATTGAAGCCAGTTGTTTAGGGTATTTAGCTGTTAACTAAAATCTCGTGGGGGTGGAGCCCACCAATCTAGTGAGGACTTAGCTTAATTAAAGTGTTTGATTTGCGTTCAGTTGATGTAAGATATAGTCTTGCAGTCCTTATCAGGAATTAAGTATATTGTACTTGCTTAGGGCTTTGAAGGCTCTTGGTCTGTTTAACCTAAATTCCTATTCTAGGATTGATAGGATTGGTGTTAGTGGCAGTAGTATGGTAGATAGTACTGTTATAGTTGGTAGGAGAGTTATTCGTTTTGTGGAGGAGAATTGTCATTTCATTTTTATATTATTTGTGGAGGGAAATATTGTAAGTGCGGTGGAGTATGTAAGTCGTATGTAGAAGTAAAGGTTTAGTAGTGCTGTGATTGCCATTAGGGTGGGTAGGATAATACTGTCATTTTTTGTTATTTCTTGGATAATTATTCATTTTGGTATAAACCCTGATAGTGGGGGAAGCCCTCCTATTGACAGGAGGGTAATGAGAACTAAGGCTGTTATGACGGGTGCTTTATTTCATGTGTGTGATAGCGATAGGGTGGTTGTGGTTGAGTTAGCCATAAATAGTGTGAATATGGTGGTAGTTATAATGATGTAAATGATTAGGTTTAGTAGCGTTATAGTTGGGTTGTATAGCAGGACTGCTGTTATTCAGCCTATGTGGGCGATTGATGAATAGGCTATAATTTTTCGTAGTTGGGTTTGGTTTAGTCCTCCTCAGCCTCCAATTATGATTGATAGTATTGATAGAGTTAAAATTAGGTTTGGATTGATGGATGGGGAGATTTGGTAGAGTACGGATATGGGCGCTAGTTTTTGTCATGTGAGCAGAATTAGGCCGGAGGATAGGGGGATGCCTTGTGTTACTTCTGGCACTCAGAAGTGAAATGGGGCTATTCCTAGTTTTATGGTGAGGGCTATTGTTATAAGTATAGAGGCTACTGGGTTAAATAATTTTATTACGGTTCATTGGCCTGAGAATATTAGGTTGATGATGACGGCTATTATTAGTAATATTGAGGCTGTTGATTGGGTTAGAAAATATTTGGTTGATGCTTCTGTGGCTCGTGGGTTATGTTTTTTTATTATGATGGGGATGATGGCGAGTATATTTATCTCAAATCCAATTCAGACAAGTAGTCAGTGGGAGCTAATTATAACAATGATGGTGCCAAGTATGACGGTTATTAGAATAACAATAAAGATAATTGGGTTTATTAGTACGGGAAGGATGTGAACCAACATTTTCGGGGTATGGGCCCGATAGCTTAATTAGCTGACCTTACTGTTAGAACTTGGTGTAATTGGGAGCACGAAGAGTTTTGGGTTCTTAGGAGTAGGTTCAACTCCTATAGTTCTAGAAATAAGAGGATTTGAACCTCTATTATTTACTCTATCAAAGTAACTCTTTTGTCAGACATATTTCTTATGTTTGTGGGGGGATGCTCGATAGGAGGATAGGTAAGGACACGTGTCATATGCATAGGGCTAGTGTTAGGGGCAGAAAGCTTTTTCATAGTAGGTGCATTAGTTGGTCATAGCGGAATCGGGGGTAGGATGCTCGGATTCATAGGAAGGTGATTGTGAGTAATAGTGTTTTGATGATAAAGTTAACTGTATACAGTTCTGGTATATATGGGTTGTGGAATGCGCCTAGGAATAGGGTTGTTGTGAAGATGTTTATTATGATGATATTTGCATATTCTGCTATGAAGAATAAAGCGAAAGGTCCTGCTGCATATTCTACATTGAAGCCTGAGACTAGTTCTGATTCTCCTTCAGTAAGGTCAAATGGTGCTCGGTTTGTTTCTGCCAATGTTGAAATGAATCATATTATTGCTAGAGGTCATGCTGGGAAGATCAGTCATACTTGTTCTTGTGTAATAATCAATGTGGATAGGGTAAAGGATCCGTTTATTAGGAGTACTGATAATAAAATAATTGCCAGTGTAACTTCATATGAGATTGTTTGTGCTACCGCTCGTAGGGCCCCGATGAGTGCATATTTTGAGTTAGAGGCCCAGCCAGATCAGAGAATTGAGTATACGGCTAAGCTTGATATAGCTAGTATGAACAGGACTCCTAAGTTTATATTGATGAGAGGGTGAGGTATAGGAAGGGGAATTCATATGGTTAGGGCTAGGCCTAGAGCTAGAATTGGTGCTAGAATAAACATTGAGATTGAGGATGTGGCAGGTCGTAGGGGTTCTTTAATGAAGAGTTTGATTGCATCGGCGATGGGTTGGAGTAGGCCGTATGGACCTACAACGTTTGGGCCTTTTCGAAATTGTATATAGCCTAGGATTTTTCGCTCGACTAGTGTAAGGAATGCTACGGCTAAGAGGATGGGGATAATTAGTATTAGAATGTTGATTATAAACATTTTGTTAAGGAGAGGATTTGAATCTCTGAGTATAAAGGTTTAAGTTTTACGCAATTACCGGGCTCTGCCACCTTAACTAAGCCCTTGTCTAGGGCAGGATTTGTTTGTGAGATTATTTGAGATAATATCATTAGTTAATTTAAGGCTCTTGTTTGAAGTTGGCCTTATCTCTCTTGTCCTTTCGTACTGGGAGAAATACATAATAGATAGAAACCGACCTGGATTACTCCGGTCTGAACTCAGATCACGTAGGACTTTAATCGTTGAACAAACGAACCTTTGATAGCGGTTGCACCATCGGGGTGTCCTGATCCAACATCGAGGTCGTAAACCCTATTGTCGATATGGACTCTTGAATAGGATTGCGCTGTTATCCCTAGGGTAACTTGTTCCGTTGATCAAGTTTTTGGATCAATAAGCGATGCATTGGTTTGACTTGTGAGTCTAGCCTTTAAAATCGCTCGGAGGATTTTTTATTCTCCGAGGTCACCCCAACCGAAACTGCTAGTCCATAAAGAATTTTGTTATCCCTTGGTGGTTGAGTTTGTTCTCTTTGGGCTGGTTAGTTAAAGCTCCATAGGGTCTTCTCGTCTTATTTGTCTATCCCCGTCTCTTCACGGGAAGGTCAATTTCACTGATTGGAAGTAAGAGACAGTAAAACCCTCGTGTGGCCATTCATGCAAGTCCCTATTTAGGGAACAAATGATTATGCTACCTTTGCACGGTCAGGATACCGCGGCCGTTTAACGAATGTCACTGGGCAGGCAGTGCCTCCAATACTGGGAATGCTGGAGGTGATGTTTTTGGTAAACAGGCGGGGTTTGTGTTTGCCGAGTTCCTTTTACTTCTTTTAATCTTTCCTAAGTGCATTCCTGTGTTGGATTAACAGTACAATTAATAAGTTGTTTATTGATTGGTTTGTTTTATCAACTGTTAATGGTCAGAGTATTATCAGATACTGACTTAAACTTATGCAAGGAGAAAATATTTCTTGTTACTCATGTTAGCATTATTGCTTCTATTTTTAATAGAATAGTCCAGTATTGGAGCTAGGAGTTAGTTATTTTTTATTGAAATTTTTTGTAATGGTGATTGTTGAGCTTTAACGCTTTCTTAATTGATGGCTGCTTTTAGGCCTACTATGGTGTTATTAGATTTTACTCTCTAGTTAAGGTTGTATCCATTTCTAAAAGGCTGTACCTTTTTAGACTAACTTTTAAAGATGCAATAGAATCTATTTGAATTTTTGGCATCTTTAAAGCTGAACTAAAATTCATTTCCTGGACAACCAGCTATCACCAGGCTCGTTAGGCATGTCACCTCTACCTATAAATCTTCTCACTATTTTGCCACATAGACGAGTTAGTTCTTAGTAAACTGTTTATAGGTAGCTCGTCTGGTTTCGGGTTACTTAGCTGAAATTCGTTTTGTTAAGTTCTTACTAGCTAACCCATTATGCAAAAGGTACAAGGGGTAATCTTTGCTTTTTAGTACTTTAATTTTTTCTTTCATCATTCCCTTGCGGTACTTTCTCTATAGCGCCGTGTTTAGAATTTCTATCTCCTATACTTTAATGTAGGGTAAATGTTTTGTTTTATTATACTTTGATTATTTAGTGGGGGAGAGGTTGGGCTAGGTATAGTTCAAGATATTCATGGAGTGTGAAATCTTCTAGGTGTAAACTAGGTGCTTTATTTAAGCTATATCTTGGTTTATCCAAGCACACTTTCCAGTATGCTTACCTTGTTACGACTTATCTCCTCTCATATGCTTGGCATGTGTAATAGTTTTGAGTGTGCCGTAGTTACTTGAGGAGGGTGACGGGCGGTGTGTGCGTGCTTCATGGCCTAATTCAACCAAGCGCTCTATTCTTAGTTTACTACTAAATCCTCCTTTGGTTATTAGTTTCATAATAACTTTCGTATTGAGTTATTCTTGAATTAGAAAATGTAGCCCATTTCTTCCCACTCCATAGGTTACACCTTGACCTAACGTTTTTATGTGTTGTAATTGTGCTTACTTTTGTTCCTTTTAAGGGTTTGCTGAAGATGGCGGTATATAGACTGTATTAGCAAGGATTGGTGAGGTTTATCGGGGTTTATCGATTATAGAACAGGCTCCTCTAGAGGGGTATAAAGCACCGCCAAGTCCTTTGAGTTTTGGGCTATTGCCGGTAGTACTCTGGTGAATAATTTTGTTCATTAATTATTTATGTTTAGGGCTAAGCATAGTGGGGTATCTAATCCCAGTTTGGGTCTTAGCTATAGTGTATCAGCTATTGTAGGGTTACTTTCGTTATCTATTTTTATTGTAATTATGACTTTTTACAGTTTAATTAAATTTTAACTCTATTCGATGAAGTGCTTAAACACGTTTTACACCGTGCTCCTGTTAGCTTGGGTTAATCGTATGGCCGCGGTGGCTGGCACGAAATTTACCAACCCTTAATTAATATAACTTAGTCAAACTTTCGTTTATGGCTTAATTTTTGTCACTGCTGTCTCCCGTGGGGGTGTGGTTAAGCAAGGCGTCATGAGCTACGAGCGTGTGCTTGATGCCCACTCCTCTTAGTCTTGTTGACTTGGAGGGTATTCTCACCGGGATGTGGATGCTTGCATGTGTAAGTTTACTGGGGGCTAACAGTAAGGCTGGGACCAAACCTGTGTGTTTATGGAGTTAGGATACTCATCTAGGCATTTTCAGTGCCTTGCTTTAAGTTTAAGCTACATTAAC